ATGACTGCAATTTTAGAAGGCCGCGAAAATGCAAGCCTATGGGCTCGTTTCTGCGAATGGGTAACTAGCACTGAAAACCGTTTATACATCGGTTGGTTTGGTGTTCTAATGATCCCAACTCTTTTAACAGCAACATCTGTATTCATCATTGCGTTTATCGCAGCTCCACCAGTAGACATCGATGGTATCCGTGAGCCAGTATCAGGTTCTCTTCTTTACGGAAACAACATCATTTCTGGTGCTGTTGTACCAACATCTAACGCAATTGGTCTGCATTTCTACCCAATCTGGGAAGCAAACTCTGTATCAGAGTGGTTATACAACGGTGGTCCTTACCAACTAATCGTTTGCCACTTCTTCTTAGGAGTTTGTTCATACATGGGTCGTGAGTGGGAACTTTCTTTCCGTTTAGGTATGCGTCCATGGATCGCAGTTGCATACTCAGCTCCAGTAGCTGCAGCAACAGCTGTATTCATCATCTACCCAATCGGTCAAGGATCTTTCTCAGACGGTATGCCTTTAGGTATCTCTGGTACTTTCAACTTCATGATCGTATTCCAGGCTGAGCATAAATAGAATGTTGTGCTCATTAAACTAAGTGAATTGCTGGAAAGCTAATTCAAGTTTGAGTTTTATTGGAGGAATTTGGGGATTTCTTATTTTAAGATTATTTTCCAATATAGCTCTAACAACGGTATTATGATACATAGCGTGTTTCATAAAGATTTCCATAACAAATTTGGGTATCAAAGAAATACTCTTCAACAATTCCTAATATATCTAAAACAACTTGAAACGCTAATCAGCAGCCAAGCCGGTTGGGAACAACCGGAAGGTTCAGAGACTAGAGTAGACGATCCAATTCTATTACTTCTTCGCGAACTTGAAGTCGCAGAAAGTGTTGTATTAGAAAGGATTATGAAACTCCAAGAGCGCTTAGAAGAGATTGAAAAGGAGCTTTATTTAGAATTATGTAATCAAAGCTTAGGACAAGATATAACAGACTTGTTTTCTAGTGTGGATAAAGGAATCCAAAGTTAACTACATAATCAAATCAGAAAGGGTCAGAAAATTGAATCGAATCTCAGAGATTATCAACTTACTGATTTATAAAGCTATATATTCGTCTTTTATGATATAGTCCGACACTCCGGGGAAACTCGGAGAGCAAAGATAAACACTTTGCAGCAACATTACGAACATTCTTATGCACCCATTCCACATGCTAGGTGTAGCAGGTGTATTCGGTGGATCATTATTCTCTGCAATGCACGGTTCACTAGTAACGTCTTCACTTATCCGTGAGACTACTGAGAACGAATCAGCTAACGCTGGTTACAAGTTCGGACAAGAAGAGGAAACTTACAACATCGTAGCTGCTCATGGTTACTTTGGCCGTCTAATTTTCCAATACGCTTCTTTCAACAACTCACGTTCACTACACTTCTTCCTAGCTGCATGGCCAGTAGTAGGTATTTGGTTCACAGCTCTTGGTATCTCTACAATGGCGTTCAACCTTAACGGTTTCAACTTCAACCAGTCAGTAGTAGATTCACAAGGTCGTGTAATCAACACTTGGGGTGATATCATCAACCGTGCAAACTTAGGTATGGAAGTAATGCACGAGCGTAACGCTCACAACTTCCCACTTGACTTAGCGTCAGTAGAAGCACCTTCAGTAAACGGTTAATTTTATTACCTTTGTGATTAGTTAGTTTTTGTACGCAAAAGCTTATTAGTTACAGATGTTGTCTCCCCTCTCGTCGCGAATGCGATTTTACGGGGGGGGACAATACTTTTTACTTTTAAATATATACTTATCATCTAATCTATATAATCTAAAAAATCGGATAAAATAAATACTAATTAATTATACTAGTGTCAAGAGCTCGACTTAGCATTTAGGCCACACACGCTTTTGAGTTTTAAACTCGACTTAAAAATATTTTCAATTAAAACTCAAAAGACTAGAGTACACATTTGCGCATAAGCTAAAAATGCGATTATACATTTAATGTAACAAATGTCATCTTTGTGACTGTAACGACGTGGTAACCCCAAGTCTCTGTTAGAGTAGGAAAGTAAGATAAGTTGCGCCGTAAGACTCTATTGTTATGCAATGGCATAACAATTAATTTCGAGATATCTTTGGGGGTGTCTACGCCCTCGTGCAAAAACTGGCTTTGGTACAAAAGCTGGTACAAAAGTCGAGTTTTTGCACCAGCTTTTGCAGCGCAACAGAGTCGTTAAGTTAAAGGTTACCACCTCGACTTGCTAATAAGACAACTACTAGAGGTCCTGCAGCCACTATAAAAAGAAGAGCAGCTAATTGAATAAATATTTGTAAATTCATAACTTGTACTAAGAATTGTTAGATACTGTTATTCTACATAGTAGAATAATTGGGCCGTCAAACTCTATTGCTATGCTACTGCATAGCAAAGCTGAGTTTTTGCTACGCGTTGCATTTACTGCGCAAATACAACGCATAACAATGGGGCCGCATTCGCGGCGAGTGGTAAAAACACTGTGTTGCATTGGCTTACCAGTGAATTTACTTTGTTACTTTGTAAATGCACGAGCTTTTGCCACGTATTGCTACAGTAAATGCACAGTAATAGATAGAAATATATTAATATATCTCTATTTTTGATAAGTGTAAAAACTCTTCACAAATTAACGTGTTACTGGTCGAGCAAGCTCAATACCAAGGCGAATAGCTAAAATACCAGTAAGCAATGCGGCAAAGAGAGCTACAAAAATTTCACTATCTGATAGTGGCATATAAGTTCTTTATTAAAATAAGTAATTGTGTTTTAAAATTTTATCGTTTTACTTACCACGTAAGTAGATTTTTTCAGACTGTGTCATTCAACTGCGTAGAATAACTGGGTGTTGAAACTCTGTTGTTGTATCTAGTCCAACAATTGGACTAGACCCAATATTGTTTCATCTCTTTTGTCATAAAAAGGCTGATTAACGGAAACTTACTGAAGCTTGCCAAACAAAAGCTAATAATATAAACAACACTGGTATTACTGGTAACACATTAATAATTGGTTCGAAAGGTGCATAAGCTTCCGGTAATTTTGCAAGTAGTAAATGCATAAGTTTTTAAAATAGACAAGTAAGTGTTATAGCTCTATTGTTGTACTCGCTATACCCTGATGGTGGAGTCTAGAAAGTAGATGCAATACTGTTTCAAAAGCATTGCATCTCTCTAAAGTAGAGTTTTTTTGCATCGATTACATTTACTCTCTAAATCGACTCGAGTAGATGCAAAGTAAATGTAAGAAAAGCAATGCCACAAACACAGGTTCGTAAGACTCTATTGTTATGCAATGCAGAACAATTCGCTTAGACTTTGTAGAACAATAACATTTTATAATTCATATAGTATTTTACCAAATAGATTGATAAATACAAAAACATTTGTACATCTTTAGTTTTTTAGTGAGATTGTGATAAGTGCAGCATTGTTTCATACCCTATTTTTTTCGACTTAGGCAACATACCGGAAGAGAAGCAAATAGAATGGAACAAGATGTTCTTAGGTTGCCCGATAATTCTCAAGAATCTAGAATTCAAGCACAAAATCAGACAAAAGATCATTCATTGATATGGGCCCACGTAGTGAGCCAGGTTTTGCCACAGGTTTTTTTTCGTGACTCGCGCCTCGTTGTGCAACAACGTCGAACCACTATGTATCGAAATAGCCGTCAACACGAAACTTGTTTCACAATGGTACATCCCGCGAACGCGGTGATGCCTTTCCTCCGCAAATGCATTAGGTAGACGAGTAAAAAAACGGCAGTTTTAATAGTAACGGCGAGTACAAAAAGATAGCTTGGTGCAAAAACAACGTTTTTGCAATGCAACGCAACAAAATGCATTGCAATGCTCTTAGAATAGCAATAGATTAAGATTTTTTGAGGGTAATGGGGACTTTGTATCAACAAAGTTAAGAGTTAGCGCAAATATAAGGCGCATATTTTAGAGATCTCAGGTGATCTTAGTATTTGGAATCTAATAAAATGATCTGCTAAAAGATCTAAAAGCTCACGGTTTTGATTTAAAAGATTATAAGATTTATAAAAACAGTTAATTACTACATTATAGTACGCAGAGTCTCGTTCAACAAGATAAAGATCGTTCAAAGTTTTTAAGAATTTAGATTGATCTTGATTACTACCAGAAGGAGATGAAGAATCAAATTTGTCTTGAGACAAATCTTGAGTCAAACAAGAATTATTATGAAAAAGAAGATCTGGAGGCACCCATTCTTCGTTTCGTTCACGTTGTTCTACCTTAGGCAAGTAAAGTCGATACCATTTCCCATAAGATCGTTCAAACATCTCCACCTCTTGACAAATCTTCTCATTCCACCAGCTTATCTTGTTTCGTTCTTGTCGAATATCTTTAATAACAGAGAATTCATCTGTTTGTAAGAATGGTTTCTCTTGTTCTCTTCGAGAACGCGATTCGGAATTAGACCAAAATCCAGCTTTTGCACGTTCAGAATAAACTTGTTTGCTTAATCTCTGAAAAAGCACAAAATCTTGTTGTTCTTGCATTTGTTCATGATTTAAAGAAGCAACAACTTGATTACTCTTAAAAGTAAACAAATCTTGAGAATACAAATACCAGCGATCTATCATTGCATGAATAACTGAACTAGCTGTTAAAAGATCAGAAAAAGCAAGATTAGATTGCCAATCTTTGCCAGTAAACTGATATGTTTTTAATAAGTTATGCAAAGCATTTATTTGATCGTTAGAGACCTTTGTTGAACTCTGTTCAACAATTGCATTCTTAGGCTCTGTTGTTACGCTTTGTAGAACAACTGGTTTGTTGTCAGGCTTGTTTGAAGGAAGCCAGGCTTTGCCAAAAGCAAAAATAGGAGTTCTATTCTTGCGAGAGAAATGACGATATGGATCGATATAAGAGGCGTTTTGAGATAAAACAGTGTTACAATCTAGATGTAAAAGCTCAGCAGCTTTTCCTGCATAGAGAGCAATTAATTGTGTTTGGAAATGTGTTCTAGTTGTTGCAGAGAAAGTTCTAGCATTTGTTTTTGAGGCTTCTGATCTCGTAGAGTTTGGTACAAATGTGTTACTAGTAGAAAGAGACTCAAAAGATTGAAGCTTGAAATCTTGTTCTATAACACTGGCAGCACTCTTTTTGTTTTCTCGCGTTAGAAAAGCTGACTCTAAACTAAAAAATACATCATTTGGGTATTCAAGTAATAAATTTTGTACAACTACCTTACCTGCTTGATAAAAAGCAACTCGGCTTGTGTGAAAAGGATCATTACCATCTTTAAAATCAGTTACCTCGTAGATCTCGTCGTTACCTTGCATGTTCGGGGTAAGAAAGCGCCTGTGTACGTGAGGCAGGCGAACACGGTTTTTAGCATTCGGCAAGGCTAAGACATAATTAAGTCCATGTTCTAAAGTTTCTAATGTATGAACAGTGTTGTCAAGTATTGCTCGAATAGCGGAATGGTTAATGGCTGATATTATATCTGCACCACTCATGTTGTTTGTTCGTGTTGCCAAATAATCCCATGGTAGATAATTAGACGTACCAAGTTTTTGACTTTCTACCTTAAATAGCTGAATTCGTGTGTTTGAATCTGGTAACGACACTTTAATAACTGTTTGAAATCGACCTGGACGAAGTAAAGCAGGATCGAGAGTAGCACTTTGTTCACTCGTAGCCATTACAACGACTCCATTAAGCGGACTAATGCCATCTATCTGTGTTAACAATCGTAACAATATGTTAATTCGTCGGCTTTCAAATTCTGTTTTTTCTTGATAAAAAGCTAGAGGCACGTTAGCTGCTTGATCCGCTTGTTGGGTTGTATCTTGTTGGGACGAAGTCAAATCTACAAGAGATGAATCTGAAAGTGTATCATCTGAATACAGAGAGAATCTCTCAAAATTAGAATGAGAAGCATCCGATTTACTCAATAAAAGACGTGTTTGTAAAGAATGGCTCAGATTAATAAAATCATGCTTTCCTTCTGCAATATCGGCATCTAAGCAAAAAAGTGACTCTTCCGCGCCAGCGTAATTGCTTACAACATTTCTTCTTGATTTGCCTATTTTATCTAATGAATCTAAAAACAGTATGCATGGGGCTTGCTTACGAGCAATAAAAAAAACTTGTTCTAACTTCTCATAAGGTGAAACATTGTTTGTTAACAATGCATCCATAGGTTGCACAACCACAGGAACCTTTGCTTCACTAGCAATAGCTTGGACTAAACTTGTTTTTTCAGCACCAGTATTTCCAAGTAACAACACCGCAGGAATTTTATGACGAGTTCGACCAAAATTTCTAAGATTCCATATAATTTGACTTATAGTCCCAATGTTTTGCTCTATACCAGCGATACTTTGTAAAGGTTTGTCGACCTTATAAACTGATTTAGGGGTTGTATTTTGTAACCATTCTCTGAATTCTGGGGATGTCAAAGTTAATCCAAAATCAGAGTAGGCCATTCGAATTAGGAATTGTCGTAAACTAATGCGATAAACATATTGGAATATGTTTTTTAAGATAAAAAATAAAAACAAACGATAAAGTAATAAATATGATTGATTTGTTGTTGCTTGAAATAGATAGTGTTTATTTATTAATTTCTCACGATTGGCTTCACCCATGTGGCCTTGTTTCTCCAAAAATCTTGGAGTAAGGCTTAACGTCACATTCCGTGCAGCAATCATATATTCGAGATTTTTATTTTTCGGATACTTTATTTTTACTTTTTTATTAGCAGGGACAAACTCTGCAAAATCCATACGAGTTAAAGGCCATTCAAAAGCACGATTTAATGCCGTTCGAGAAGTAACCCAAGGCAAAAAAATTGTAAGTTTTTTTATTTTAAAGTGCTTTTCTGGGTTGTTCTTACGCAGAGAATCTACTCTTTTTTCTTCATCAAAATAATAGGTTTTTAATTGCCATTCTAGGATTTTATTCCAATCACTGAGACTTATTTGTGGTAACAATAAATGCTGTTGAGAAGGAGCAACAAATAAATTTGATGCTATTCTTCTTTTATGACAACCAGAAAAGCAGAATTTTTTAACATTACCTGCCCCTACCAATCCTTTTAGAGAAGAGTACACATCTGCTTTACATATTCGATTGTACACCCCTATAAGATTGTTGGTTTTTAAATTAGCAGATTCAACAAAATCGATCAAATCGTTTTCAGCTCGTAATTGTAAATCAGGCAATCGCGTTTGTTTCAACTTCTCTTTATAGTAATTCTTAGGATGCTTTTGTACTACATCTATGATTTGTTCTTTAATATCCTTCTGGTCTTTTGCTACTAAGATCTTAGGCAACAGACTCATTTCACCAAAGAAACTTGCTTTTCGATTATTCGATGTTTTTTGTCTATCTAATTTTTCCCTATTAGTATTAAGCAATTTGTAGCTTAATATGTTCTTAGCGGAAAAAGCACGCAAATCCTTTGCTGCTTCTAGTTTCTTTTCAGCCTCACGGGTGTCTTTTAATAATTGAAAAGGTGTCATTTTTTTTTCACCTTTTCCTCCTTTTCGTTCAGCTTCTAATCTAATAGCTTCATCATCTTCAAGAGAAGGACTGATTAAAATAGTAAAGGGACTATCTTTTGGTTGCTTTAAGTAATCCTGATAATCTATTCCAAGTTTACCAAATAATTTAATAATTTGTTTAAATTCTGGCAAATTTATAGCTTTATATGATATCTCCAAAGGATCTCGAGAATCTAATGTTGTACTCGGTGTATTTACTTTATCCATGCCAAGTCGATTGATTGGCACTGCATTTGTAGAACACATAGAAAGCATTCGAGGAAAGTCGTTAGACCCGTCGTCAACAAGACACTGTTGGTCTCCGTTCATCGAACAATTTGGATCGGACAATCGTGCAATACTATTGTTTGGAGCTTTATAAGCAGTTGCTATCATTAAATTATTGAGATAACAGCTAGGTAAAGCTGGTGGTAGCTTTAAATAAAAAGGGGTCGCTAGTACTTGATTAATTAAATGTGGGTAATGAAAAGCCAGAGACAGGGTGTTACCTTGTGTCTTTATACTAGGTCTTGCTTTTGTCGAAGCCAAAAACAAATCATACGCAGTGTTTTGCGCTTCAGCAAAAGCAAAAAAAGCAGAAGATACAAAAAAATCGCGAACTATAAATTGTTTAAAAAGAGAAGCAATCGAAGAATTTTTTAAATCAGGGAATTTGTATCCAGAAAGATAACGTATAGAATCCCAATTGTTATCACGAAATGAATTAGAAAACAACTTTTTAGAATGCTTCTTCGTATAGTAAACTTTATCTATACCTTCTAGGGATGTAAATTGTGATCTTTTGTGTTCTTTATGGTTTTTTAAACCATTTAGGTTTAAAACCTTCGTTTCTACATGATTTTGTGTTGTCGAACGCTCTTTTTCAATCTCTGTTAATGATCTTTCAGGGAAAAACACAGTATCTGTGCTTTTACTTTGCTCTTTAGACAAATGAATAGATTCGAGATATTCTTCATTGAGTAATAACTCAATATCAGATTTGTAGCTAGATTCTTTTAATCTATTGCGCAGGAATGTGTCGTGTTTTTCCGTAGACCAAATACCTTGCCCTTTCTCTTTCAACTCTTCTTCTTGACGTGCTGTCAAAATTGTAATGGCGTCTGATTTATCTTTCTTTTTAAGTTCAATAGAATCTGAAATACTCGCAAGTAAAGTATGCCAAGATTCAGTTTCTGCTAAGTTTATTAGAAGTAATCCATCTACGTAAAAATATTGATTCAGTATATTTTGAAAAGCAGATAAATATTTTGTTGGAGACTCGTTGTAAATACTATTTTTACCAGTCGAGTTAAATCCTTTTAAGGTTGTGACAGTGGAAGCATTTATTGCTTTATTAGCATTTAAGACTTCTATTTTAGCTTTTGCTTTATCTAGATTTAATTGGGTTAAGTTTGTTTGAATATCCGAAAGAGAAGGGGAAAGTCCAGATTTGCATTTCGAAGGAATACTATCATTTTCTAAAAAGATTTGTTTTTTACTCTTATAACAGGGAATAATATACTCCAATCCGCTTATGTGATTATAAAACAACTCTTTAGAGTTGCTTATTTCCGGAATTCTTTCTGTTTTACTTCTTTCTTCTGGTTTTATATTGTATACCTCGTTGTGAATACGACCACGTCCGTGCGGTAAACGAACGCTACTCTGTAAAAAAGGCGCGTTCTCACCGAGTCTAAAAGTGCTTTCAAAAGCATCTGAGTTTTCACGAGTTGCTATTGTCAAGTCACTATGTACGGGACAAGAATCAATTTTATACCATGGTAAGAGAATAGATATTGATTCTTTATTATGAATGGTCTCACTAGTACTGTTTTTACTAATCTGTTTGTTTTTTGTGGAAACAGTATCTATAAAAAAAGCTCTGAAGTCTTTTTGCACTTGTTTATTCCAGGGTGAATTAAGAGAGAGTAAAGCCCGATCTTTATAGACATCGATATCACTAATGGAACTCGGATACCCTCGTTGTGAATACAACAAGTGTTTAGGATCAGAGAGCGCGCCTGAAACTGAATTCACACATTTTGCAGTTAAATTCTCAAAACTTTCCCAAGAACTATTTTGGTATAAAGTGGCATAGCCTGGCATTTTACCTTGCAGTAAAATTGACAAGTACCCCCCATTTTCTCGCCGTTGAATTGTAGCACATATAGCAATAAAATAAAAAAAACTACTTAACATAAAATTCAATCGCGTAGGCCGAATTGAGAATTGTTTAAAACATTCAATAGCTATTTCTTTTGAACCCAACAACCAATCAAGTAAAACCTTTGCCCTTGGATCGTTTGTAGCAAACAGTGGAAACGATCTTTTTCCATCTTGTGAATTTACTGGGTCATTGCTTACTGATGCTAATTTTTCGCTTAGCCACATTTCCTCTTTAGTAAAATGCTCTTCATTATACCAACTGTTAGTAAATTCACCGGTTTTAGACTCCTTCGATGAACCATTGTACGTGGGATATCTGAGTTTATCCCCTAAGGCTTCGATCTCTTTTTCTCTAATTTGATTTGGAGTCTTTAATATCTCTTCTTGTTTGTTTTCTAATAATCCCCGATTTACGAATAGATTTGTTTGTTCTTTCGAATAGCTCATAATTAAAGATGATTCTTTAGATGCTTTATTACTTGTATGACTTGGTGTATATATATAGCATTTACTTCGTAAATGCGGTGCTGTGTGTACGGAGTAACTGCGTTGTAAAAACAAAGTTTTTGCAATGCTCTTGCACTCGTATACCCTCATTGGTGCCTGATGCATTAATAACGCAAATGCAATGCAAAAGCAACACAAAAGTGGTACTGAAATTCTATTTGAAAGGATATTTAATTGTTTTAAATGGTCATATAATTAATCCTCGTTCTCTAATTAAACAACTTATTTCCTATCTTTAATACTTTAGATAATAGATAAAGCGTTGCATTAATTCTAATTAACACAGTATACTATTTTGTAACATACTAAATTTATATACTAAAAAATTTAAAAATGTAAGAATTTAAAAATAGAATAGAAATCAAATTTTCACATTTTTCTTTCAATTAAAAGATAAATCTTTTACATAAAGATAACGCCTGTTTAGCTCAGTTGGTTTAGAGCATCCGTCTCATACGCGGAGGGTCACTAGTTCAAGTCTAGTAACAGGCAGAAGTATCGAATATATCTAAATTAGTGAATCTATCCAATAGATTAAATATCTAATATAGTATACAAAAATTCTAAATTAAATATATAAGAATTAAAAGTTATAAACTTTAATTTCTTTTTTGTCTTAAGGTTTTATTAAGAGATAACTTATTGTGTAGAAAGTGTTATTGTGTGTCTTTTTTACGACCTTTCTGTTATAAGCCTTGCTGCTCATGTTCTCTTACTAACTAACAGGTACTTTATAAATGACTCAGACAAGTGAATTCACGAGAATCTTCTATTTCTTGCATTGACTTTGCATTTGCTTTGTAGATGCAACAAACCAATTGAAATTTATGTAGGAGCAAGGAACAATACCATCTTTGATTTTACAATGGAACAAAAAACATACCTAATATTGCTATCTTTGTTGTGTTTTTTAAGTGTTAATTTTATTTTATAACTATAAAACTAGTAAAAAAGCTGCTACACTATGGGAAGAACTTAGATTTAAAACTAGTATAGCCTTGTATCTTATTATAAACTTGGCTTAAAAAAGCTAAGTGGTGCCACACATGCTGTACGTATCATAGAACATGTGGGATTAACCTATTATGACCTGGTAATCCTTTCTATTTCTAAACTTATATCTTATGCGCATCTGTTACACTTATCAATTTGAGTAGATGCATCACGTAAAGATAAAAACTGGACTGGATGTCGAACAATTGGAACTATGTTTAACAACTAAAAAGACATCAACAAACAGAACCTTAAATTCATGCCACAGAGTGTGATTCTTATCAAAACACTAGAACATTGTTATACTGTCGTATCTCAAAAATAGAAATCTTAATAGAAATTAAATGATGATTGAACTAGTGAAACAGCCTGTATTAACAGAGAAATCAGTACAATTAATCGCGAGTGATCAATATACCTTTGATGTTGACTTAAAGCTAACAAAACCACAAATAAAGACATTGATTCAAGAGATCTTTCAAGTGGAAGTAGCTTCTGTAAACAGTCATAGATTACCACGTAAAAAAAGACGTCTTGGTTTTTATCAAGGATTTAAAGCATCAAAAAAACGTGTTATTGTTACTTTGAAAGCAAACCAATCTTTAAACATCTTAGAGATTGAGGACAAATAAAAAAAATCTTCTCTAATTTACAAACCAATTTTACTTGAAATTTTTTATGGGAATTCGTTTATATCGAGCATATACACCCGGTACACGACAGCGATCAGTTTCTGATTTTAGTGAAATAACTTCACAGAAAACAGAAAAAAAATTACGTATAAAAAAACATAGATCGGCTGGTCGAAATAACAGAGGGGTTATTACAAGTCGTCATAGAGGCGGCGGACACAAAAGACTTTATCGTGAAATTGATTTTCAGAGGAATAAAATAGGGGTAGTTGCCAAGCTTGCAAGAGTTGAATATGACCCAAATAGAAATGCTCGTATTGCATTACTTCATTACCAAGATGGTGATAAGAGTTATATTCTTTATCCTCGAACTTTAAAACGAGGAGAAACTCTTTTAGCAGATGCAAATGCACCTATTAAAATTGGAAATGCCTTACCTTTGAGTGAAATGCCTTTAGGCACAGATATTCATAATATTGAGTTATCTCCTGGTAAAGGAGGTCAACTCGTTAGAGCTGCTGGAACATCTGCTCAATTAGTAGCTAAAGAGGGTGCATTTGTTACCATACGTTTACCATCAGGGGAAGTTAGGTTAATAGCAAAAGAATGCTGGGCTACTATTGGTCAAGTTGGAAACGCTGATGCAAACAACTTAACAACAGGTAAAGCAGGAAAACAAAGATGGTTAGGTCGTAGACCTCGTGTTCGAGGAGTTGCTAAAAACCCAGTAGATCACCCACATGGTGGTGGTGAAGGGCGAGCACCTATTGGACGTTGCCATCCTGTGACTCCGTGGGGTCAGCCTGCTTTAGGGCGACGAACAAGAAAAACAAAGAATAAATCAAATAAATTTATTATTAGTCGTCGTAAACAAAAACAATCTTAATTCCAACTTTTGGTTTTGTTAATCTTTAAAACCTCTTGTAATTTGACTCTTGTAAGCGACCTAATTTCTATTGCTTGATAGATAATTTATTTGTCCACATAAATTAGGTCGCTTACAATGTAAGATAGCAGAGTTTCTTTTAAGACAATATACACGTAAACCTTATTATTAATAAATTTATGTCACGTTCGTTAAAAAAAATCCCTTTTGTAGCTCATCATTTATTAAAAAAAATTGAAAAACTAAACAGCCAAGGTGAAAAAAAGGTAATTTTAACCTGGTCTCGATCTTCTACAATAGTACCAATGATGATTGGTCATACTATAGCAGTTCATAATGGTCGAGAACATCTACCTGTATTTATTACTGATCAAATGGTAGGTCATAAATTAGGAGAATTCTCTCCAACTCGTACATTTAGAGGCCATTTAAAGAATGATAAAAAATCTCGTCGATAGTAAAAGATATTGCCTTTTTTTCTAAGATAAAACACATCAACAAAACTATAAGCATTGCATTTACGAGTCCACTGCCTTTGCTTTGCATCGACTTTGTCGATGCAAAGCAAAGGCATTAGGTATCGTCGAATCGCTAATGCGATAAATGCACTTTGCATATACGAAGTAGATACATCAGATACCCAACACGAGAGATGCACGAGAAGGCAAACTTAACAGTGTAAAGTGGAGTTACAAGCTATTAAGATTTGTACATGTATAAATGGTGCAAAAGCATTGCATTCCAAAAACGTTATTTTTGCATTAAAGGAATTTTGTGCGATGCAATGCACTGCATTTACTTCGTATATGCACAACAATGCTTTTAATATATTAAAATATTTAATTTTTTATGGGTCAAAAAGTGAATCCTTTAGGTTTTCGACTAGGTATAAGCCAAGAACATAGCACACATTGGTTTACTAAAAGTCAGTATTATTCACAATTGGTTGTTGAAGATCATTTTTTAAGAAAAAATATTTCTGAGAGATTTGCAAATGCTGGAATCGCAGCAATTCAAATTGAAAGACAATTAGACATTATTCAAATTCATATAGCAGCCGCACGTCCAAGACAATTATTAGGGGCTTTTAGCAAAGATAAGGATGCTTATACTGGCATTCAACAATTATGTGATCAATTGACAAGGCAATTAACAGTTTTTCGAACACAAAACCTACTAAAAAAACAAAATTTTGTGAATGTAAAAAGAAATCAGAAAGTTACTAAAGATCAGACAGTTTCTGTAAACTCATCAAGTAATTCTGAAGAGATACATTCAGAACATTCATCTGATCTATCTCAATCAAGTGATTCGAAATATTCAGAAAGCGGTCCATTAATTGAGGTGAGTAATCCATCAGTACAAATTAATATTCAACTTACTAAGATAGCTGAACCAGATACTTCAGCAGCTTGTTTAGCTGAATTTATAGTAGAACAGTTAGAAAGACGTATACCATTTCGTCGTGCGTTGAAACAAGCTATCCAACGGGCTGAAAAGGCTTCTGTGAAGGGAATTAAAGTGCAAATTTCAGGTAGATTAAATGGGGCTGAGATAGCTCGAAGTGAACGAATACATAAAGGCCAAGTTCCTTTACACACACTTCGTGCAAAAATAGAATATACTTCTTGTACAGCAACAACTATTTATGGTCTTTTAGGTGTCAAAGTTTGGGTTTTTAAAGGATTTGTTTAAATATTAAATGTAGAACCTTTATAAGTAAAAGCGTTAGGCTAATAAATGATCTAGTAGATTTAAAGTTAAAAAAATTATGTTAAGTCCAAAAAGAACAAAGTATAGAAAACAGCACCGTGGTAGAATGAGAGGTATAGCTAGTCGTGGCAATACTATAGCTTACGGGGATTATGCGTTACAAGCATTACAACCCTGTTGGATTAGTTCTCGCCAAATAGAAGCTGGACGACGTGCTATGACTCGTTATGCGCGAAGAGGTGGAAAACTTTGGATACGAGTGTTTCCTGATAAAGTAGTAACGGCACGTGCTGCTGATACTCGTATGGGTTCTGGTAAAGGATCTCCAGACTATTGGGTTGCAGTTATAAAGCCTGGTACCATTTTGTATGAGATGAAAGGAGTAAGCCCAGTCATTGCGCGTACTGCTATGCGAAATGCTTCTTATAAAATGCCTATTAAAACGGTTTTTATTACCCGAAATTAAAAAGCAAGTTTCCAAGTAAATTAAAAAGGTAGCCATTACGTGGTATGTGCGTTGCCGTGCAACGCACATACCACGGACTTATCCTGTTTGTAGTCCCCATACATATCTTTTATCGCGTTAGATAGCTCGTGCATTTACGAGTTCACTGTATTTACTTTGTATCTACGCAGTAGATACAAAGTATACGCTTTGCATTTCCTTTGTCAAAGCATCAGGTAACAACGAGTCCTTAATGTGATAAATACAACACGCCTGTTATACTGTTCAAAACGATATAAAGCGAGTGTAGTTATGTTGTAAATGCAACAGATGCATAAGGAGATACAGTAATGTGCCTTATTTTTATTTTTTACTCTCTATTAGAATGTTCACCATAAAAGTGGTAGTACATTTTTAGTAAATTTTTATTTTATTTCATATGATTTTATTATGATTCAACCACAGTCATATCTTAATGTTGCTGACAACAGTGGAGCAAAAAAACTAATGTGTATACGTGTTTTAGGGGTTAATCAACAACAATTTGGTACAATTGGAGACGTTATTGTGGCTGTTGTTAAAGATGCTTTACCAAATATGTCTATAAAAAAATCAGATGTCGTACAAGCAGTAATTGTACGTACCTGTAAAAGCATAAGACGAGATAATGGGACAGTTATTCGTTTTGATGATAACGCGGCAGTTATTATAAATAAAGATAAAAACCCACGCGGTACACGTGTTTTTGGCCCTATTGCACGTGAATTACGTGATCGTCAATTTACAAAAATAGTTTCTTTAGCACCAGAAGTGGTGTAAGCTTTGAGACGCTAGATCTCTTTGTGTATCTCAAGATACAAAAAAACCTTTAGGGAGCATATCTCCTTCTGGTAAAAAACTTGCTTTATCAGATTCACCTCCCTGATGCATTGACTTTGTACAAAGCCTAACCTCGTTTTACCTCTCACGTATGTGAGGTATCGAACGCTTTGCATTTCCTCGATGCGTTTGCTTTCCATCTAGTGGATATAAAGCAAAGGTATTAACAGTTAGGTATTGAGTGTAAACAAATTGCAAATCTAGTCATGTAACTAGAAATTTAATTCTAATCAATTTCAATCTAGGCACTAAAAAAAGAAATAAAATATGCAAAAGTATGGCACAAAGATTAAAAATTTTATACAACAAATCTATTCTTCCTAAGTTGATGTCGCATTTTCAGTACAAGAATCCACTTCAATCGCCACGAATAGAAAAAATCGTAATTAATCGTGGTTTAGGTGATGCATCTCAAAATTCACGAATTGTCGATTCTTGTCTTAAAGAGCTTACAACATTAACAGGGCAGAGAGGTATTATTACTGAATCTAAGAAAGCTATTGCTGGTTTTAAGTTAAGAGAAAAAGCATCGGTAGGAGTTTCTGTTACTTTACGAGGTGACCGTATGTACGGTTTTTTAGATCGTTTAATCAATTTAGCGTTACCCAGAATACGCGATTTTCAAGGGGTTAATCCAAAAAGTTTTGATGGCTTCGGCAATTATACTTTAGGTTTAGAGGAGCAATTAATGTTTCCAGAGATTGATTACGATAAGATTGATCAAATTCGAGGTATGGATATATCTATTGTGACTACTGCAAAAAATGACACAGAAAGTTTAATTCTTTTAAAGCAATTTGGAATGCCATTTCGAGAGAAAGCGTAAAAAAACAAATAGTAAACTAGTTTATAAATTATATAGATACAAATAGTATCTAAACGATTTATATCACTCAATGTTTTATCAGATAAAGTTATACAATTTGTTTTATTGATGAAAGACTTGTTTGTTTTAGTTGTGCATTGCATCTGTTGCGTTTGCCTCGCCTTACCTCACGCTCGTGAGGTACCGAATGTTGTCGCCGGTACCTGATACTTTTAGTGAGTAAATGCGCCGGTATCGGACGCAATGAAACAAAAACAACAGATGCAAGTAGAGCAGAACAATAGAATTTATTTTACTTTTGTGTTTTATACAAAAGCAGAAATAAGGAGAGATTCTCTAAGCCTTAAAGGCTAAGATTCTGATGGTAGGAAGGTTTTATTGATAGGGTAGGCAAAAGTGCTAATACATATTAATTTTTGTTTCCCCATTAGTCAAAAATACAAAGAGATTAACATTGAAAGACATTGCTAATTTCTTAATAGCCAATGTAATTAATAAGTTTTAAAGTAAAAATAATGGTTAACGACACAATAAGTGATGTTTTAACACGTATTCGTAATGCTTCTTTAATTCAAAGCCAATTTGTCTCAATACCCTTGACTCGTTATAGTCAACAACTTTGTCAAACTTTAGAAAAAGAAGGCTTTATTGATTCCTTTAAAAGAGATCAAAAGAATGAATTAATTGTTAAATTAAAGTACAAAGGGCCACAAAAAAAGGCTTGTATAACTAATTTACGAAGAATAAGTAAACCTGGTTTACGTGTTTATACACGTCATCAGCAAATCCCCACGGTTTTAGGTGGAATGGGTATTTTAATAATATCGACCTCTCAAGGCATTATGACAGATCGTGAAGCAAGGTTTCGAGGCATTGGGGGAGAGATTTTGTGTTCGATTTGGTAAAAAAGGGAGTGTCTTTAACTCACCGGTGATGCCCATGCGTCTACAAAGTAGATACGCTTCCCTCGTGCTATTACAAAAGCGTGGTTTTTGCACCGTGCTAAAACTTGATGTGGCGCAAAAACCACCTTTGTCCTGTTCTGTTTGCATCGTTTTACCTCACATCCATGAGGTAAGACCACTCGACGCATCTGCTTTGCATCTGCTTTGCATTAATGCAAAGCAGATGCAAAGCAGATGCATCGAGTATACGAGTGCAAAAACAGCGTTTTTGCTATGGGATGCAAGGAAATTTTTTTGCAACAGCAAAGCAAAAATTTACAAACTTTAATTTTAGAAATTTTTAAAATTCACAATTTACAAGATGTGGTTTAAATGAATAAAAATCGTACAGATGAACAACCTATTGTAGAAATGGAAGGCATAGTAACACAAAACTTATCAAATGGTTTATTTCGAGTGAAATTAACAAATGGGTTTACCGTACTAGCTCATCTTTCAGGAAAAATAAGACGAAATTATATAAGAATTTTATTAGGTGATCGTGTGACGTTACAATTAAGTCCGTATGATTTACGAAGAGGACGTATTGTGTATCGGTTACCTCAACAAAAAAAGGAATAAAGTTTTCTCTATTTTTTTGTACCATTAAATAGTAAAACCAAGCTTTACAAAACACAAAGTAAAGTTTTTATGTGTGACTTTTTGTCAAGATTTAAGATTAAAATTATATCTACAAACAAACATAGTCTTTCTTTATTTCTCTTATTTTTTATTTATTGAACATTATTTATATTTTATCTATGAAAGTACGTCCTTCTATTCGAAAAATATGTGAAAATTGCCGTTTAGTTAGAAGAAAACGAAAAATTTTAATTATTTGTTCTAATCCAAAACATAAACAACGACAAACTTAATTTTCTACTTTTTATAACGTATACTATTTTATTTAATTAATCTTTTGATTGAGCCTATGTGCTTTTATAATAAAGACTATCTAGGTTATATCTTTGACAACTTGCTAGAAATATATTTGGGGGGCAAAAATGCCCCCTAAAACAATTTTTGTGTTTCTTTAAATGAGATGCACTATAAAAAATGAGTTATATTAAGCTGGTGGGTTGTCAAAGCTGGTGTAAAAACAAAGTTTCTCGTAAATACCAGAAAGACGCTGGTAAGATGTATAGGACACACTTTGTTTTTTAGAAAAACTAGTTGACATGGATCGACACGAGAAGTAGGTTATTACTTTATCTTTATGTTTGATCACTTTGTGGCTGATGTATTGAAACTAAAAGTCGATTCAAATTACAAACAAGAAAAATATATTTAAATTCCATGACAAAAGCAACTCAAAAACGAACAAAAAGAAGTGTTCACGCTGTTGTTCATATTCAAGCAACTTTTAATAACACAATTGTCACTGTTACTCATTTTAATGGAGAGGTCATTTCTTCTTGCTCAGCGGGCGCTTCTGGGTTTAAAGGAGCTCGTAAAAGCACTCCTTTTGCAGCTAGAACAGCTGCCACTACTGCGGCTAAGCAATCAATTGCACAAGGTGTTAAACAAGCCACGGTGGTGGTTAAAGGCCCAGGTCGAGGGAGAGAAACCGCCATTCGTGGTTTACAGGAAGCTGGATTAAAAATTGTATTAATTAGAGATATTACTTGTATTCCTCATAATGGATGTCGACCTCCTAAAAAACGTCGAGTATAAAAGGCTTTCAACCATTTTATCTTATAATTAACAGATAAAATTGAAAAAAATAGGATTTGCATAAAAGCTTCACAATCTTACCTCTTAGAAAAAAAGGATTTTGGGAAATGTCCACTAGTAATTTTTTTAAGGTGATTTTAATTATTTGGAGTTGATACGGTTTTAAGACCCAATCACATGAATAAAACAGATAGATAATAAGATCTAGACAACAGTAAAAGCAGCTAAAAGAAAGATAGCCAAATACTATAACACTTTTGTGACTATAAAGTCTTATGCTTTGCTATGACTTTGTAAAAGCCAAGCTTTTGCGATGCCTTTGCAATGCTTTTGTACTTGTTTTTTAACTTATAGCATATAAATTAAGATCTTATTTTTGTATAATTATTGTTAACATAATCTGAAAAACACTAGTAACAAGATAATAGCAAACAAAAAATGGAACAACTTGTGCTCTCTTGTTTAGAATCTCGAGTGGAAGATAATCGTAGCATATATGGCCGATTCTTATTAGGTGCGTTTAAAAATGGAGATGCTCTTACAGTAGCCACAGCTTTGCGACGTGCTTTATTGTCACAAGTCCAAAGTGTTGCTATTATTGCTTTGGATATTCAAGGTGTATCACATGAATTTTCTACCATTGTAGGTGCTCGTGAATCAGTTTTAGAATTAACACTTAACTTTCAACAAATAATTCTTCGCACTGATGTGCACTTAAAGAGTCCACAAGTGGGATATCTTCAAATCCAAGGACCTGCAGTGGTTTATGCTAATGATCTAAAATTACCTAAAGGAGTTGAATGTGTAAATCCTTCACAATACCTAGCCACTCTTACAAGAGATGGATTGCTCATTGTTAAATTTTTGATATCTAGTAGTGGACAGAGCAAACATTTAAAAATAAATAACCAGCAAATAACTAGTCAATATCTGAGACAAGTAAAAGGCGTGTTATCTGATAAACAATTTAGATCACAAATCTGTTTACAAAACATTTTACCTTTAGATTCCTCTTTAAGCCCAGTGAATCGGGTAAATTTTACTGTAGAAAAAGATGATATATTCAATCAAACTAGAGAACGTGTTCTTCTTGAGATTTGGACAAATGGTAGTCTTCATCCACGCGAAGCACTAAATCAAGCTGTTTTTTCCTTAGTCGCAATATTTTCTGCATTCCGCAATGTGATTCATTTGGATTCACACTCTCTTGGTATCAGAAAAAGTTTATCCTCTTTACCTCAAATAGCTGTCAATAAAAGATTATCAGTTTTATATAAGACTAATTTAGAAAAGATGAGTCTTTTATCATCGGACATTAGTAATCTTTCATTCTCATTAAAAACATATATCTTTTTAAAACAAAAAGGTATTAATAAACTTGAGCATTTATTACAGTATTCTCCAAAAAGATTGCTTGAACTTGTTAATGGTAATAAGAAAATATTTTATGACATAAAAAGATGTCTCTTAAGTTTAGGGTTACAGTTGCAATAAGGAATAAAATTGTCCGTGATATCTTTTAAGAGAATTACATATCAGTGCATTACATTCTTACTAGTTTATGTTATAAAGTAAATATCAGGTATCAACGAGGGTATACCAGTGCAAAATCAAAGTTTGCTAAAAAAACGACGTTTTTACAACGAAACATAACGCATTGTATTGCAATGCATTGCAATACAATGCAATGCTTTTACAATAGCAATGCATTTAATTGTTTTAAGAATCTAATACTTAAGTCTACAATTAACTACCAAACAAACATCCTATGATATGAAATAACATATTGCTTTATCATACTTAAAAGAATTAAACTATATGGAAAGCAATTATTGCCTTGTTATAAAAACATTCTATAAAAACAAAATAGAGTAGTTTCTAGCGAGGGCTAGCTATCCTGTACTACCTGTATCCACATTGATAGTTATTGTTGTATCGATTTTAGTTTATTTTTATTCAAGACTTGTTGATACCTGATGTATCTATTAAGTAGATGCAAATTAGATGCAGTGCATTTGTAGTAGTCTGTACCTTACATACGTGAGGGAAAACGACAAGTAAATCCATTGGTAAGAATATAGGCGTGAAGCATTTATTGTGTAAATACAAAGAAAATGAACGAAACAGAACGGATACGCCTACCCCACTGGGTTATCGGGTCTCAATGTTTAAATAAAAGTGTGTTCGGTAAACAGGTGCATCTACTAAGTAGATGCACTATTTGTGATAAAAGCAAAATCAATCTTCATAATAAAGTTTTATCGAAACCATTTCTCTTCTAATCTTCTGTGAGCTTATCACCTTTTAGCTAAGCTAAAATGTGCGAAGCTCACAATACATACACATTCAAAAGGTTGTACACAGCTCGACAACAGAGTCTTAGGACCCAATTGTTCTGCTCTACTCATGTCTACAAAATAGACATGAGTAGAGCAGAACAATTTAATTCATAATTAGAATCACTTTGTATAAGGAGGAATAAATTTTGTCTGAAAATCAATTGATTTTCACTTCGGGGCGTCGAAAATCATCTATAGCCCAAGTGAAACTTGTACCTGGATTAGGGAATATAACAATAAATGGCAAAGCAGCCATTGATTATTTACAGAAAGATGCTTTTTCCTTACATATTATTGAACAACCTCTTAAAACTGTTTATTTAGATGACAAGTGTGATATCTTTATAAAAGTGCAAGGGGGTGGCTTAAAGGGTCAAGCTAAAGCTATTCAATTAGGTATTGCTAGGGCTTTAAGCACGTATCAAAAGGAATTTAGATCACCTCTCAAACAGAAAGGTTTTTTAACACGCGATTCGCGTGTTAAAGAGCGTCGTAAATATGGTTTAAAAAAAGCTAGAAAAGCTTCACAATTCTCTAAACGTTAAAGCTAGTTGCATTTACTTTATACAATGCACACACACACTTCTTTTATTACATTGACTGTTCTCTCTAACTACTATTTAGTAGCATTAAATACTGGTTAGTGTTGTATTTACTTGATAAATTCAGGAAGAAGTTTATTTGTAAAAGAAAAAGAAAAAGAAGCTGGTGTAAAAGCCAAGTTTTTGCTATGCTTTAATTGTATTAATAAAAATACATATAAAAAATAAAAAATTATGTCTACAACTACTGATGAGATCTTAGAGAAATTAAAAACAATCTCTTTATTTGAGGCTAAAGAATTGGTGGCGCAAATCGAAGAGACTTTTGATGTTGATGCTAGCACTCCAATTGCTGGCTTCGGTGTAGCGCCAGCAGATGGTGGAGCACAAGGTTCAGAGGCTGCTGAAGAGAAAACTACATTTGATGTTATTTTAGAAAGTGTAGCTAGTGATAAAAGAGTAGCAGTTTTAAAAGTTATCCGAAATTTAACTTCTTTAGGTTTAAAAGAAGCTAAAGATTTTACAGCGTCATTACCAAAAGCTGTTAAAGAATCAGTTTCAAAAGAGGAAGCTGATGCTGCAAAACAACAGTTAGAAGAAGCAGGTGGTCAAGTAAAAATTAGCTAAAACCTTTATTAAAATTTAACAAGTAAATTTTAATAAAGGTTTTTAATCTAGTAAGACTAGTCTTATTCGAGCTACATTTGACCGAAATTAAATTTCGGTCAAATGTAGCTCGAATATACTTATTAAATTATTTAAATCTTTTTTAGGAGAAACAAATTGTGGCTATTACAATAGAAGATATGGTACAACGAGCAGTTCATCTGGGTCACCAAGCATCACGTTGGAATCCAAAAATGGCTCCTTATATTTATACTAAACGAAATGGTGTTCATATTATTGATTTAATTCAAACATGTTCACAATTAAAGCTTGTAACTAATAAATTGAAAGAATATAGTTCTCAAGGTAAAAAGTTTTTATTTGTTGGGACAAAGACGCAAGCCAGTCAAACAATAAAAAGAGTAGCTATTGAATGCGATTCCTTTTATGTAAACCAGCGATGGTTAGGTGGGATGTTAACTAATTGGCAAACGATTAAAACATCTTTACGCACGTTACAAGAATTAGAAGCTCAAGAATTTTCTGATTCTTTTAAGAAGTTACCAAAAAAGGAGGCAAGCATTTATAGAAAGCGAAAAGAACGCTTACAAAAATACTTAGGCGGGTTAAAGGGTATGAGTTCTTTACCTGATGTGGTTGTTATTGTGGGACAACCCGAAGAGATGAATGCAGTATTAGAATGTAAAAAATTAGGAATTACAACTGTTTCTATTTTAGACACTGATTGTGATCCCACTTTAACTGATTTTTTTGTTGTAGCTAATGATGATTCTATGAAATCTGTGGATTTTTTATGTGGTTTGTTCTTACAATCAATCTTAACGGGCAGAGAATCTATGAAAAGATAAAACCATAGAACCTCTAACATTTTTTGATTCTTATTGCATAGTGCAGAATTGACATCGAGTAACTCCATCATAAAAACAAAGTATACGTTATTGAAACACCATTTTAGCTTACATTTACTAAAGCGTGATATACTCGTCTTTCACAAAACGACTTCTATCCTTAGCCAGAATAGAAACATTTGATGGATTACAATTAGATTTATCGTATCTTATTTTGGTATTATGTATAGTAATCCAATTGTTGTACGTGCGTATATCTACTTATACCGGTGCATTTATTTAAGTGCATTTGTTGCTTTTACTTTGTATCTATCATATTAAGAACGATCTGATGTATCTACTTTACACCTACTCGATGCTTCTACTTTGTTAGAAGCATCGAGTAGGTGTAAAGCTTCCGCATAGTATTTATCGTATTCGGTACCTCACACACGTGAGGGAAGACGACTCGTAAATGTACTGGTAAGACTGCTTTGCATCTACTAGATACATCTACATTGTAGATGTATCTAGTAGATGCAAAGCAAATCGAGTGGCAAATCAAGTGGCTAACGTAAATGCAAAGTAAACACAAAATAAGTAGCTGCACCTATGAGATTGATACACGGGTACCAGCTTAGTGTATGTAAAAGCAAAACACTGCATTTACTTTGTAAATGCACCAAAAATCTCAATACAACTCTTGCACAGATACATTGCAAAAGGCATTGCATTTTCGAAGTAAACACAGAGCAAAAGGATAGTATATAAATTAGCATTTAACTAAATTTTTATATCTCTTACCAATATAAGATCTGTGTTAGAAAAATATAACAAATATAAAATAAGAACAATCGGATTCTATTCATTTTATGATAATTAATTTAGTAAAAGAACCAATTTTTGAATTATCAGAGGTTTCTGTTGGACAACATCTTTATTGGCAAATTGGTTCTTATTCAGTACATGGTCAAGTATTACTAACATCTTGGTTAGTTTTAGGAATTATTGTAATTTTATCTTTTTTAGGCAATTCTAACCTACAAGTATCCGTTCCTGATGGATTACAAAATCTAACAGAATATATCACTGAATTTATTCGTGATTTAGCAAAAGCACAAATAGGTGAAGAGGAATATAGCACGTGGGTTCCTTTTTTAGGCACAATTTTCTTATTTATTTTTGTATCAAATTGGTCAGGAGCTCTTTTACCATGGCGTTTAATTGAATTACCAAATGGTGAATTAGCTGCGCCAACTAATGACATTAATACTACAGTAGCGTTAGCCCTTTTGACTTCAATTGCGTATTTTTATGCAGGTTTACGCAAAAAAGGTTTAGGTTATTTTAAACGTTATATTGAACCTGCAGCGTTCTTATTGCCAATTAATATTCTGGAAGATTTTACAAAACCTTTATCTCTAAGTTTCCGATTATTTGGTAATATTTTAGCTGATGAATTAGTTGTAGGGGTTTTAATTGCCTTAGTCCCGCTTTTAGTGCCAATTCCTCTAATGCTTTTAGGTTTGTTTACTAGTGCTATTCAAGCTTTAGTTTTCGCCACTTTAGCTGGAGCTTATATTGGTGAAGCTTTAGAAGGACATTAAGCTTTCAATCATATCCCGTACCCCACTTACCGTATAAACCTGGTCGTATTCTTACCTGATGCATCTGCTTTGCATCTACTCGATTTATCGAGTAGATGCAAAGCAAACCCACCCGTAAGTGCTGGTAAAAAAGAGGAGTAATTCTCGTATAAACTTATCCTTTGTACTAGTCATTAGAGTATTAAAAATATAGTATTAAGGAAGTTTATACACATATTACATCTACCACTATATAAAAAGTCGAATAAGATAAAAATTATAAATATAATTTTTTTTGTTTCTTTCACTTTTTTTTTGGTATTATATAAATTGTTATTTATTTAGGAGAAAAATATCATGAATCCACTTATTGCTTCTGCATCTGTAATCGCTGCTGGATTAGCTGTTGGACTTGCTGCAATTGGTCCTGGAATGGGTCAAGGTACAGCAGCTGGTTATGCTGTTGAAGGTATTGCTCGTCAACCTGAAGCTGAAGGTAAAATTCGAGGCGCATTGTTATTAAGTTTCGCTTTTATGGAATCTTTAACTATTTATGGTCTAGTTGTAGCTTTAGCTCTACTTTTTGCTAACCCATTTGCTTCTTAATAAGCTTTTGTTTATTTTCTTGCTTAGTTATTACTAGTATTTCTCTATTGATTAAGCATTTCGATTGATCAAGTATTTTCTTTTCTATTTCTTTTTATTTAAAAAAGCTTTCTGAAAATTCGTGTTCACTTACCTTGTCTTACCTCACGTATGTGAGGTTTCGAACGTTTTGGATTTGCTCGATGCATCTAGTAGATGCGTTTACAAAGTAGATGCAAAGTAGATACAAAACAGATGTAGTCCTATATACGTGTTGCTTTTTTCGTATTCACATGATCTTATGCATCTACTTTGTCTCCACTTTGGCTCTACGGGTAGATGCATCTACCCGTAGAGCCAAAGTGGAGACAAAGAGATACTGTTGTTCTAAGAAAATAGAAAAGTTGTCTGTTTACACTCTGTTGTTGCACGGAGTGCAACAACTGTACTTGATATCTGTGTCTTATTAAGGACACCTTGCTTGATGCATCTACCCAGTACATGCAAAGTAGATGTCAAGGAAATGCACTGGTATCAAATGCTATCAGGTTTCTAAGGTATACGAGTTAAGTAATATAACAATTTTTTATAGCAATGAATATTAGATATTTATAAGCGATACTTTGTTTTAGACTAAATACCTTTTCTTTTTGATTTTTTACAACATAACCGGTGAAAAGCAAAAAGGAGATCGTAATCTTTCTACTTCTATTAAAAAGAAAAGGTTTTTATCTATAAAGTAAATAGAGTTATTTTGATTGCATACTACTATCTTATAAAAGCCAGCAATTTCATTTATATTTATAAATATAAATGAAATTGCTGGCTTTTATAATCATAAAGATAAAAAAACTTTTTTATGTGATAGCAGAAAAGGTTTTAACCGCATTGACTTACTGTCCTACATAGGTGGTACTGTATTTGCTTTGATCTACCTTGCATCTACCTTGTAGACGCATCTAGTAGATGCAAGGTAGATCAAAGTATTCTTATCTGATGCATTTATTTTGTTTGTAGATGCATCAGGTAGCGAGGAGGTATGCAAGGAAAGAGAAATGGATCTATAAGTTTAAGCTAAAGCATCCTTAAACAATGGGGGCAATAGATAAAAAATTAGTTATTTTTACTAAGGCAAGAATAATACAAAATCATCGTTTAAATGAAACAAGCATACTCTTCTTTTAAGAAGATAGAATAGTTAGGCCGCATTTGTTTACCGGTGCATGTATCGTATTTAGTGTTTACTGGATGCATCCAGTAGGTACTAAGTAGATGTAAAGGGAACACAACACCATATGGTGTTGTGTTCAAAACAAGGATGTGCAAGTGGTGCCACCATTGTGGTCTTGTCGACTCGGTCCTAAGACCACTAAAGTCGTCAAACTTTGTTGTTGTACTACGTACAACAATTTTAATTAAACACTAAAAAAAGGGAGATTTTTTATGAATTATCTAATGCCCTTGAATAGTATTCCTTTAGGAGAAGGTTTTGGCTTTAACGGCAACATTTTAGAAACAAATATTTTAAACCTTGCTGTGGTTTTAGGGATTGTGGTATCTCTAGGAGGAGATACTTTGCGATCTTTGTTACAAAATCGAAAACAAAATATTGCCAATAATCTTCAACAGGCTGAAAAACGAGCCGAGGAAGCTAAACAAGAGTTAGCACAAGCCAAAGCTCAGCTACAAGCAGCCCAAGAAAGAGCAAGTTCAATTCGAGAACAAGGGAACTCAAGTGCTGAAAAAGAGAAAAAAGATTCAGTGTTAAAGAAAAAAGAAGAGATTAGTCGTTTAACAAATAAAAAAGAAGAAACACTTCGTGTGGAAGAGCAGAAAGCAGTTTCTCAAGTGTATCAACAACTAGTTAATCGTGTAATAAGTTCAGCGAAAAATAGATTAGCTACTCGATTAGATTCTACATCACATGCTTCTATTATAAATTTACAAATTGTGCTACTTGCGAAATACAAAACACAATAAGAATATAAAAAAAGCATTAAAAATCTGTGCTGTGAATCAGTTAAGTGGTACCCCCATTTTTTTGTTGCATTTACAAAGTAAACGCACTTGTCTTACCTCGTTTTACCTGTGCATTTACGAGTCGTCTTACCTCTCGTGTGTGAGGTTTTAACTACGAGAGATGCAACACGTACGTGAGGTACCGAATGCTTTTCATTTGCGGTGCAAAAGGACCACATACGTGAGGTTTCGAACACGATCAAGTAGGTGGAATTGCTTTTCTAAATGTATTGATATATCAATAAATAGTTTTATTATTGCCTTTGTTAAAATATCGATATTTGGTTTCGGTATAATAAAGCTAAACTAACAGAAGTTGCGAAAATAAAAAATGACAAAAATAAGACCAGACGAAATTAGTAGTATTATTAAACAGCAAATTGAACAATATACCAAAGAGGTTAAAGTAGTAAATGTGGGAACAGTCTTCCAAGTGGGGGATGGTATTGCGCGTATTTATGGATTAGATAAAGTAATGTCTGGTGAATTACTAGATTTTGAAGATGGTACTGTAGGTATTGCTTTAAATTTAGAAACAAAAAATGTGGGTGCAGTACTAATGGGTGAGGGTCTTGCCGTTCAAGAAGGTTCTTCAGTTCGTGCAACTGGTAAGATTGCTCAAATTGGGGTTGGAGATGGTTATCTTGGACGAGTAGTTAACGCATTAGCACATCCTATTGATGGTAAGGGGGCGATTGAAACTTCTGACACAAGACTAATCGAATCAGGAGCTCCTGGGATTATTTCTCGACGTTCTGTTCATGAACCATTACAAACAGGTTTAGTGGCAATCGATTCGATGATTCCTATTGGTCGTGGACAACGTGAACTTATTATTGGAGATCGTCAAACAGGTAAAACAGCCGTTGCAACAGATACAATTCTAAACCAAAAAGGAAAAGATGTTATTTGTGTCTATGTAGCTATCGGACAAAAAGCTTCTTCAATCGCTCAAATTGTAAACAGCTTACAAGAACGTGGTGCATTAGATTATACAATAATTGTTGCTGCGCCAGCTGATTCTCCAGCTAGTTTACAATATTTAGCTCCATACACAGGAGCAGCTATTGCAGAATACTTTATGTATAATGGCAAGCATACATTGGTAATTTATGATGATTTATCAAAACAAGCACAAGCTTATCGCGAGATGTCTCTTCTTTTAAGACGACCTCCAGGACGTGAAGCTTACCCAGGAGACGTTTTTTACTTACACTCACGACTATTAGAACGTGCTGCTAAATTAAGTGATGCACTTGGTGGAGGAAGTATGACTGCTCTTCCTATTGTAGAAACACAAGAGGGGGATGTTTCTGCATATATTCCAACTAATGTTATTTCCATCACTGATGGACAAATCTTCTTGTCTGGGGATATCTTTAATGCCGGCATTCGTCCAGCTATTAATGTGGGGATCTCAGTTTCGAGAGTTGGATCTGCTGCTCAGCCAAAAGCTATGAAACAAGTTGCCGGAAAATTAAAATTAGAATTAGCACAATTTGCTGAACTTGAAGCTTTCTCCCAATTCGCTTCAGATCTTGATCAAGCTACTCAAAATCAATTAGCACGAGGGCAACGTTTACGCGAACTCTTAAAACAAGCACAATCGTCTCCTCTTTCACTTGAAGATCAAGTGACTACTATTTATGCTGGGACAAACGGATATCTAGATAAAATTAAGGTGGAAAGTGTTCGTGCATTCTTAGTAGGTTTACGTGAATTCTTAGCTAATAGAAAGGCACAGTATGGTGAGATTATTCGATCAACTAATACTTTAACTCCAGAAGCTGAAAATTTATTAAAAGAAGCTTTAAAAGAATTTACAGAAGAATTTTCTGGCTAGATATTGATAGCTGATTTTTTCAATTGTTAGGTTATTCCCTTACAATAACCAAGTTTTCACATGGTTGCAAAAGCTTAGCATTGCATCTTCTTTGCATCTACTCTGTAGATACAAAGAAGATGCAAAAGAGACGCAAAGGAGATCCATCAAGTTGTCTTACCAGTGCATTTTCTTTGTAAATGTATCAGGTATTGACGAGTCGTCAATACGATAAATACAATGCCAAGCTTTTGCAACGGCAAGCAACATAACCAATTGATCTCATAAATACACAACAATGCTTGTATTTATTAATGAAGTTTTGGTATAATCTGTATATGTAATTATATAATCAAAATCAATATAAAAAACTTTTAAATAAAGTTAATTCTAATTGTTATGTATAACAATAGTATTTAACGATCAAATCAATAACAAAATCCTGTTAAGTACCTCGTCGGTCCTTTGGGTCTACGAAATAATAGATCACGTACGTAAGGTAAAATAAGATTAAAGCGGGTATAGCTCAGTGGTAGAGCATCTCGTTGCCAACGAGAATGTCGCGCGTTCGAATCGCGTTACCCGCTTTTTTATATTTATAAATTCTCCAAGATCCAATGGTTATGAGAAGCAAAAGCATGACAAAAACTAAGCTTATCCTATTTACTGACCTGGTCACAAATACGATCGAAGGTACCTAATGCATTTGCTTAGCATTTACGTAGTAAATGCTAAGCAAATGCAGTGTACTCATAACTACCGCACGTGAATGTTGTACTCGCAACGAGGGTATAAAAGTGCAAAACCGACGTTTTTAGAATGCCATGCTTTTGTAAAAAATAAATGGGACCAAGTTAAATTTCGTCCCACATCTCAACGTGGTGATACTCACGACGAGCTTAAGCTCCAGCAGCTTCTTTAGCGGCATACATTACTGAAACAGTAATAGTATTTATTTGTTGATCTCGAGCAAATTTCTCAGTATTTCGTTTGATTCTGCCCCTCACAAATCCAGGTATCTTTTTAAGTTCAGTTAAAGCATCAGGTGCCCAATCCAAATCTGTTTGATTTGATAATGATTTTGTAATAACTTGTTTTGTATCATGTCCTCCAAAGATCTCTAAAAGATGATCCTCCATACCAAGTGTAAAAGAGTTATAAACTAAATCAGCAATTTGATTAGCACCTTCATAAGCAAGGAAAGGTCGATATCCCAATGAGAAATTTTGAATATGCACTGGAGATGAGATTACACCACAAGGGATATCAAGTCGTTTTCCGATATGGCGTTCCATTTGTGTCCCGAAAATAGCCGCAGGTTCAATACGAGCTATCATATCAGCAACTTGTGTATGGTCATCAGTGATTAAAACTGAGTCACAAAACGCTTGTACTTGTTCTCTAAACCAATCTGCATCTTGTTTACAATAAGTTCCTGCACAACAAACACGAACACCCATTTCTCGAGTTAAAATGCGTGTCATAGAAGCAGCGTGAGTACTATCACCAAAAACAACAGTTTTCTTCCCTGTTAAGTTTTGACAGTCAATTGAGCGTGAGAACCAAGCAGCTTGAGATACAAAACGGCTTTGTTTATCAATATAATCTTCAAAATCTACTGGAAAAATTGGATTTTCATTTTTGGAATCTAACTTTAGATCACTTACTTTACTTGCGACTTCTTTTTCAAATTCTGAAACAGGCTTTTCAACACCATAGAATGAATCTGTTTTATCAGATTGCGTATCCTGTTCATGACTAGCTAAAAGGTTATTTATAACATTAGCAATCTCCCTAATAAAAGTGGCTGTATCCACAATACCCATCGGAGTTGTGGATATTAATGGCATATTGAATTCTTTTAATAAATAATTACCTGTCATTAATCCATATTCTCGATACGGAACTATATTAAACCAAGCCTGTGGTAATTTATGTAACTCTGTTACTGATCCATTTTCAGGAATAACTAAATTAACAGCGATTCCTAAATCATTCAATAATTTTTCAAGCTCACGACAATCATGTTGATTGTGAAAACCTAATGTAAAAATACCTATAATATTGGCTGAGACTTGTTTCGTTTTTGCTAGATTTAATAGGCCTTGTTTTCTTGCTTTTTCTATATAAAATCGAACAACTTGTTCTAGGGTACGATCTGCTGCTTGTAACTCATTTACTCGATAGTGATTAACATCAGCCAAAATTAAATCACTCTTTGATTCTAAAGCTGCTCTCTCTACAAAATTTTGCAAGTCTTCTTGTAAAATGCTTGAGGTACACGTTGGTGTTAAAATAATTAAATCTGGTTTTTCTTCTCGATCTTTGCGTACAATGTTTTCAACCACTTTATTCTGCGAACCACGTGCTAAAACATGACGATCCACGATGCTTGCTGTAACAGGAGTAAAATCTCTTTCACGCTCTAACATTGAGCGCATTACATTAAAATAGTCATCTCCTAAAGGTGCATGCATAATTGCATGTACATTTTTGAATGAACTAGCCACGCGTAATGTTCCAATATGTGCAGGTCCGGCATACATCCAATAAGCTAATTTCATAATTCTAAATATAAATGATGGTTAGATACTGTTATTCTAGGATCGCGAGATTCTATTGTTATGTACTTCGTCTGACCGGATGCGTTTGCTTGATTCATCAAGTCGATACATCGAGCAAATGCAAAGTCGATACCATGAGGCTTCGACAAAGTAAATGCACTGGTAAGACAAAGTAAGTGAACAAGATTCGAATAACAATTGGGGTTTTTATTTAATTCTAAGTTTATTATACAAAAGAGATCTAACTAACCTGGTAAAATATAAAGAGGACAAAAAGTAATAAAATAGGTAGCCTCTGAAAAAACAAATCTCGAGATTTACTACCAAACGCACTCACTCACATCCTATCTGCCGCAAAAAACCAATAATAATTTTTAAGGCGCTGGAAAAAATCTTATAATTATATCTATAATTTACAAGATTAAAGCACACCTTTGCTATTAGGTTTTACTGGGTAGGAGTAAAAGCATTAGTAAGAACGCGATCAAGTAAATACACTAGTAAATGAATATGATAAGAACACTAGTACGACTACCGTGTTCTTACTAATGCTTTTATAAAATAAATGCAAGAAATAGAGAACCTTGTACCTTGTTGCGAATGCAACAAGGTAAGTGAAATGATGACTTTATGCATTTATCCTATTCAGGAAGATCTCGAGATCCTGTGCTTCTACTTCACAGTATTAAAAAATCCAATTGTTATATCAAGCATAACAATAAGGTCTTATGACCCTACTACTTTTATAAAACAATATAGTATGCCTAGATCACAACGAAATGATAATTTTATAGATAAGACTTTTACGGTGGTAGCAGACATTTTATTACAAGTGTTACCAACATCCAACCGTGAGAAACAGGCGTTTAGCTATTACAGAGATGGAATGTCAGCTCAATCTTCAGGTGATTATGCAGAAGCTTTGCAGAATTATTATCAAGCCATGCGTTTTGAAACGGATGCATATGATCGTAGCTATATTCTTTATAACATAGCCCTAATTCATACAAGTAATGGGGAGCATGGCAGAGCTTTAGAATATTATTATCAGGCTTTAGAAAGAAACCCTTCATTGCCACAAGCATTAAATAATATTGCAGTAATTTATCACTATAGAGCAGAACAAGCTATTGAAAGCGGACAAGCTGAAATAGCTACTCGACTTTTTGAGAAAGCTGCTGATTATTGGAAAGAAGCGATTCGATTAGCACCTACTAATTACATTGAAGCTGTCAATTGGTTAAAAACTTACCAAATTGATACCATTAACCCGAGATATTAAAAGGTTATCCAGTTGTTGCACTCCGTGCAACAACAGAGTGTAAACACCTAGTGGTTTGACGCAAACCCTATTAACTAATCCCATCTTACCTCGTGCTTTGACAAAGTCAAAGCAAGCACGTGAGGTACCGAATACGACCTTATACGTGGGGTATACGACTCGATAGATCTACTTTGTATCTACTCCATCCTGTCGATGCATCGAGTTGTCGCCAATCCGATAGATGTAGAGTCAATCCCCCGTTAAAGGGAGATAAAAGGAATGTAGGATATGAGGATATTTTTAAGCAAAAATTAAATTATTTATATTATCTAACTTAGATTCACTACTCGTTTCGATATCCGAGACCGGATATCGAAACGAATAGATTCTTCGTGAATACGAGTAACTATTTCTATTTCTTTTTCACTAATTGGTAACGAGCTCGAGCTCTTTTAAAGGCAAAATTTGCTTCAACTTTTTCTTTTTGACCAGAAAGTTGCGATAATCGCTTCTGTGCATCTAAAAAATTCTTTTCAGCTTGTTCCGGATCAACAGTATCAGCAGATTCGGCTGAATTCACTAAAACTGTAACTTTATTTTGTTTAACGATAGCAAATCCCCCCATCAAAGCTAAAGAGGTCCATTCACTTTTTAAGCGAACAAGCATAACACCTATTTCTAATGCAGTAACTAAAGGAGCGTGATTTTTAAGAACTCCCATTTGGCCCGTATTAGTAGGTAATATTATCTCCTCCGCATCTTGATTTAAAAAAACCCTATCAGGGGTCATTATACAAACTTGTAAGGTCATACTAATTCTTTTGTGTTTTAATAAATGTAGTAGCTCTAATCTTTCTTTAGTCTTACTTCTCTTTAAATACCCAGTAGCACAAAGTATTATGTGCGTAATATTTACCTCGTCGGAAGTCATCACATTGCAATCTCTTGGATTAACATTGCAGCTATTGCAGGGACCTTATATTGGCTCGACGCATCAAGTAGATGCATCTACTTGATGCATCAAGTAGATGCAGCAGGTCAGTTAATACGATACAAGCAAGACGGACGTGAGGTATTGAAAACGGAACTGTAATCTTTAAACCACTGGATCTTTATATTCTATTGTTCGACATATGTCAAACAATTGGAACGACGTTCAACCCCAGGATTAGTTAGCAGATTTAAGTGAATCTGCTTTAGAGATAGCTTCGTCAATGTTTCCAACTAAATAGAAAGCTTGTTCTGGTAAATCATCTAGTTGTCCAGAGATAATAGAATTAAAACCTTGAATTGTTTCTGCTAAAGAAACATATTTACCTGGCGAACCTGTGAAAACCTCAGCTACAAAGAATGGTTGAGATAAGAAACGTTCTACTTTTCTTGCACGTGCTACAATAAGTCTATCTTCCTCAGATAATTCATCTAGACCTAAAATAGCAATAATGTCTTGTAGCTCTTTGTATCGTTGTAACGTTTGTTTCACGTTTTGTGCGCACTCATAATGCTGTTCACCAACGATCCAAGGTTGTAACATAGTGGAAGTTGAATCTAATGGATCAACTGCTGGATAGATGCCTTTAGAAGCTAAAGCACGTGATAATACAGTTGTGGCATCTAAATGAGAGAATGTTGTTGCAGGAGCTGGATCAGTTAAGTCATCAGCAGGTACATAAACAGCTTGAATTGAAGTAATAGATCCATCTTTTGTTGAGGTAATACGTTCTTGTAATCCACCCATCTCTGTTGCCAGTGTTGGTTGATATCCTACAGCAGAAGGCATACGGCCAAGTAAAGCGGAAACCTCCGAACCAGCTTGTACAAAACGGAAAATATTATCAATGAATAGTAATACGTCACGTTTGCTCACATCTCTAAAGTATTCAGCCATTGTTAAAGCTGTTAGTCCTACTCTCATTCGAGCTCCTGGTGGTTCATTCATTTGTCCATACACTAAAGCTACTTTGGATTGAGAAAGGTTACTTTCATCAATAACTCGAGATTCTTTCATTTCTTGATAAAGATCGTTTCCTTCACGAGTTCTTTCACCAACACCTCCAAAAACAGAAACACCACCGTGTGCCTTTGCAATATTATTGATCAATTCCATAATCAGAACTGTTTTTCCAACTCCGGCACCACCAAATAGACCGATTTTACCACCACGTCTATACGGTGCTAATAAATCTACAACTTTAATTCCAGTTTCAAAAATAGCTAATTTAGTGTCTAAATCCACAAAAGCTGGAGCAGAACGATGAATAGGTAATCCCTCTTTTGCTGAAACATCCCCTAAGTTGTCTACTGTATCCCCTAAAACGTTGAAAATTCTGCCTAAAGTGACTTGACCTACTGGAACTGTTAAAGCATCACCTGTATCAATTACTTCCATTCCTCGCATAAGTCCATCTGTGGCATTCATTGAGATAGCTCTTACACAATGGTCTCCAAGAAGTTGTTGAACCTCACAAGTAACAGAAATCTCTTGACCTGCAGCATTTTTCCCATTGATTAAAAGTGCATTATAGATATTCGGCATTTTTCCAGCTGGAAAGGATACATCTAATACCGGGCCAATAATTTGCGTAATACGACCTATATTTTGTGTTTTTACTGAAGTACTCATAAATTTTGATTTTATATTTAATTTTACCCTAATTCCTTCAACATTTAGGAAAAACGTTTGATATCTCGTATTCCTCGTCTCGAGCGCGATTACGAGCGTGGATTTCGTTTTTATCAGTCCATTGACTTTGTCAATGGATCAGGTACCGGCGAGGCTAGTCAATACGATTTTAGAGCGTGTGATACCTTTTGATATTTGTTTTTTTAAGAAGTCGTTCTCTTCTTATACCCCAAGTTTGTGCCGCATTGACTATGTAATGGTGCATTTACGAAGTAAATGCAATGCCAAGCTTTTGCATTTAACACATATCTGTTTTAGCAAAAATCTAAATCAAAACTTGTGTCTTTATAAGACTTTTATAATAAGTTTTCAAAAGTTCTTATTTTTAGTGGGCTAGATTTTCATACAAGTAAATAGAAATTATCGTCTTACTTCTTATTTTCTCCCGTATTCGCGGCGAGTTAGTCCCTGATGTGTCTATTTTCCACCTACGAAGTATATGCATCAAGGAGATGCAAAGCAAATCGAGTGAACAACCTAGATGCAAAGTCCATCCATCGCTATTGAATGCGAAAGATTTAGAGATTCAATTGGGCCGAGTTGGATTTGAACCAACGTAGGCAAATGCCAGCGGATTTACAATCCGCCCCCTTTAGCCACTCGGGCATCGACCCCTTTTTTCATACTTTTTACTCGTTTGTACCTCTGACCTCGTTGGTCAGTGAATACGATAAATACACCAATAAGAATGCAATTGTTTCTTATTCTTATTCAAAAGTAAGTTTTTATTCTCGATCTTTTTTTAGAACGACTTCAATTTACTCGATAAATTTAATACTTGGTTTGTCGTATTCAAGACGAGTGCAAAAGCCAAGCTTTTGCAACGCAACGCGTTGCATTTACTTAGTAAATACACAGTAATAGCAGTAAATGCTTTTCTACTAGACTTTTTGCAGTGTAAAAAAGAAGTCTCCCAGTCTGCTAAGATTTTTTTTATTAAAGAGATATAAAATATACTACCAGAAAATAGGATAAAAAACAACTAGTAAATAACTAAAATGTTTGATATAATAATTGATACAGTTAAAAAAAATTAATCAGTGCATTTCTTGCATTTCCAAAGTAAATTGACTAAAGTAAATGCATTGTTGTTCTGTATAACAGAACAACAAGATAAATTGATACTGTGTTGAATAGTAAACGAGGATATGGCGGAATTGGTAGACGCAACGGACTTAGAAAACCTCTATAAAAACTTGTCAATTCGAAAAAAACTAATAGAAAAGGTTTTTCGTTTTTGGCTGTTTTATAGTATTGAGCCCTATTTAAGTAATTGGAAAGGTGTATGCTCTCAAAATCAGGAAAAGTTTAGATCTTTTTACAATCCTGAGTCAAGTTATTAAAGATACAATAATCTTAATCTTTTAAGACAGATCTTTAATAAAAGATGCAGAGACTTAACGGGAGCTATCCTTATTTTCTGAACAAAAAAATGTTTAAGATAAGTATAAAGGATAAAGAGAGAGTCCACTAAAAACAATTGCATTGTGTGCTTACGCGCGTACGTGACCATGTACGTGTTGTATTTATCGTCTTCGGTACCTCATAAACCTGAGGTAAGACGACTTCATAAAGGCACTGGTAAGACGAGTGAAAATCCGTTGATTTATTAAATCGTGAGGGTTCAAGTCCCTCTATCCTCATTATTTACAGCATTGTTTTTATTAAAAACAATTGTTCTGTAGAACAAACAAAACAACTTCAATTCCTTTTACATGTCCTATAAATTTAACCCAATATCTTTCTGTCCTTATGATTCTAAGTACAAAAATAAGCAAAGATATAATAAATAGATTGAGACAATGGCCACAGTTGCTTACCCCACAGACCTCCTTGCATTGGATTTGCTTTGCATCTACTTTATAGATACGTCGAGTCCAGTTGTTTTGTTGCACATAGTGCAACAAGAAAGTGTCAACCCCAAATTGTTCTACGTAATCAAACAACAGCATATCTTTGCATTGACGGAGTAGATGCATCATATTTTCGTGAACACAGTTCTACATTCTTACCTGATCCACAAGCTACCGACGAGTCCTGAATACGAGAGAAGCAACACGTATGTCGAATATGGCAGCTGCTAGACTAGTGTATTTTTAACTACTGGTGTTTGGTTGCCTTGACTTTGTAAATGCAATCAATGTAAAAGAATTTTATCTCGAGATTATAATTTTATGTGGCTTTTACAAAGTCAAGGCAATGGGTGTAGAAGATTTGGAGCTTAAATTGATCGTTAGAAAGTGTTGTTGTAATTCCCATTTATTTTAGTACATTTATGGCATTTACTTGCTAAATGCCACAAATAAATCGAGTACAATAATTATAAGATATCTAGATCTTGACTTTTTATAATGGAATATAGATCTTTCCTTTTTGGTATCAATATCGGCGAAAAGACATAATGTCGCTAGTCGGACTTGAACCGACATGAGATTCCTCATGACATTTTGAATGTCACGTGTCTACCATTCCACCATAGCGACGTTAAAAAGAAAAAACACTTTGGATTGCATTTACAAGATCGTCGTGAATACAATAAAAACCCATAAATAAAACAATATTCAATATATTTTTAGAATATTTACAACAATATCTTTTTAGAGTTATCAATTTGAGCTTAAGATTAAAAAGAGTCTTAAGAGTGACTTATTGAAAACTTGGGATAAGCACTTACCTCACTTATCCCACGTGGGATAAGTGAGGTAAGACAAGTTTGTATCAAGCAAATGTTAAGATATTTTGATTTGATACATTAATAACTTCTATATTTTAAGCTTCTTGCTCCTGACTAGCTGTTTTAACATACAAAATTAACAAAAACGACGTTGGAATGATGATAAAAAGCGCAGTAGCTATAAGACCAAGAATATTAACTTCCATAATTTTTGTTTTCTTACTTTTTTTAAATAGATTAACTTTTATCCATTATTTTCAATTGTTATGTATTGCATTTGTAATATTTCTTACACCTACTTCGTAAATGCACTTGTCGGTACCTGATACATCTATTTTGTAAATGCAAAGCATATGCTTTGCATTTACAAAATAGATGTATCAGGTAATAACGGGATCAAGTAAACGCAATACAGAAAAAAGAGCGGCTAGTTTCTATAAAAACTTGATATTTTTTATTTAGTTTTTTATTTCTATTTTAACACAAATGAAATCTACTTTTTAAGATTTTTTAAAACTTATAATCTTGCATTAATAATAAATCTTAGATACCAAATTTAACCTATACTGAATATAACCAAGGCATATTAAAAAAGTCATAGCTCTCGAATTATAACTAAAGAATATGGTATTCGGTACCGGTGCATGTATTTCGTGTCGTTCTTACCTGATACCAAGCATACGTTTTGCATCTCCTTTGTAAACACATCAGATACCGGCTTTGCATTTGTTTTGCATCTACTACTTAGATACATCGAGCAAACGCATCAGGTTAGACAAGATATACGAGCATAACAACAGTGTCAGATTAAAAAAAGTTTGACGATTGCATCCTGAGATCTGCGTGAATACGATACAAGCAATAAATGCAAGACAGGGTAAGTGGAATAAAACACTATTAGTCTATGTGTTTAACAGTAAAACGATTTGTAACCACAAAACCTCTCTTTTCAGAATCCCAAGCAGCATAAATTGGGGGTGAATGACTTTCTTCAATAAAAGGTGACTTTTCTGGTGAATTTGATTTTTCAGGATTAATAGAATTATTAAATTCTAGTTTTTCTAACCAATTCTCTTGTGATGTAGTATTCTTTAATCTTGTATCTAATAACTCTTCATGAAGAAAAGGATTTTCTTGCTCATTTAAATCATTGTAAAGTAATTGATCATAAGACAGAATACCTGTTTTATCGGGATTTATTTGTTCATCAAATGACACTTTAAAAAGTCGACGGGTTATTTTAAGAGTCCCTTTAAATTGTTGGTGATAGACACGATCCACAAAACTTTTTGAATCTGGTATTTGATACCTTAGTTGTATCATTTTTTCAAAAGGTTGATAATATCGAAGCCAATTGTAATATCGTTGTAAAACTTTTCGTTTATTAAAAAGATGATATTCTTGGTTTGGAGCTAATTTATAAGTAGCAGGCTGTCTTGCTAAAAAATTATCAATGTCAGTTTGTAACAAACCTCTATAAACAGGATTAAAAAAATACTTTCTTTTTATAATGTTTTTTATTGGTAAAAATTGTAATCGAGCACGTTCATACACAAAATCAATAGGCGATGCAAACCCTTTAGAGAAATTAGAGCTCACTTGCTGCTCAAATTGTAATTCTTCTTGAAGTGGATCAATCTTTTTATCTTTTCCAGCTTCTCTTACCACGCTTTGCTTTTGCGGAGCAAATGCATCACCATGTACGTGAGGCGAAATTAAAGTAGAATCTGTAGCCTCTTGCTCTTGGAGACCCCGCGGATGTGGGGTCATAAAAGACCCCTTATTGTTACCTGAAAACTCAATAGATTTATTTTTTTGTAAGACAGCTTGTGTATTATCTAAATCAAAAGGTTGCATCTCTCGTTCAACTTGACTTGGTAAAGAGAAAGTAGTACCAAGAAAGTCAGGAATTTTAATAAAAACTGGAGCTTTCTCAGTAGGTAGAATACCTTCTTTTGATTGAGCTATTTTACCCGGTACTATTTTTTGATTGGCTTTTCGTTCTGCTTCTGCTTGTCTCTCATCAGCTTTTGCCCGTAATATGGCATAACGATCTCTGGATTTTTTAAACATTGGAGAAAATGCGCTGTTTCTCTTTTTTGTTAAAGTTTTCTCAGCATCGCTACGCAGAATCCAGGCATACTCATCTTGATAATTTAATTCTTCAAAACTTAAAGGGAGACTTTGAGGATCATCTTTATTTGTTGTCACATCTTTAAGTGTATTTAAATAAAGACCTCTATCAAAATAGTTGACATCTAAAGCAAGTGGTGTTTTAGCATTACGCTCTGCTGGTGGCATCTCCTTAAAAAAATGAGGAAACTTAGTTTTTATAAGATTTGGGGAAAATACAGTATTTTTATATATTGTATCTTCAGGTAAAAACCCTGCTATTCTTGTAAATATATAATCTAATCCATAGTACGGTAAAGAAGATAAACTAAAAGCAACAATACCACATATTAATACTTTATTAAGTAGACGTACCATCTTGGGATAGGTAAAGCCCGTTAAAGAACGAATAAATTCAACACTTGTTAATATCAAATAATAAAAAAGTATTGAAAAGACGCAGTTACCTACTAAAAAAGCTAAGAAATAAGTAGTATGCGTAATAAACCAATAAAGTCCACTAGTAAACGGATAGAGGTCTAGATATGTGTTTTGTGCATTTAATGTTAAATTTTTAAAAGTATGAAAAACAGTAGTCTCTTCACACCAAGTTAATAAAAAAGTAGATAAGAATATTTTCAATAAAGAAGTGGTATCGCTTAGCGGGACAATTTTAATTCCTTTTTGTTGTACCATTTCTTTAATAATAACTGCTGTAACCAAAATGGCTATAACATAATTCAATGATTCTAAAGCAAAATATGGGACTATTAAAAAACGTAAACCATAAATCACAGCAATTAAAAAAAGCGAATGTGCCCCGATAACACCTAAAACAGAAGCTGCCGCTGCCACTGTTCCTTGAGATAGCAGACGACGGATACTAATTAAATGTGGTAATGAGAAAGGAAGACTAAAAAAAAAACTATTAATAAAACCAGCAATCAACTCATCTGTTGCTTGTTTTGGAATTGATGTAAAAGAAAACAGATGAGAAGTTGGACTATCTAACCAATTCTCTCCAAATAAAGAAGCTGTATTTATTTCAGGTGCTACTAGAGGCAAATAGGAAAAATCACGTAACCATTGAAAGGTTAAAAGATAAACAATACCTGACCCTAAAGCTTTAAAACTAAAATAGAAAAGCTGCTGTAATAATACATCTTTTGGAAAATTGTCAATAAAACCTCTGTTAGTGGAAATATCACTTAATAGATCTGTAAATTCTTTCAGATTTGTAGCTAATGACATAAGAGGGGTATTTCTTTAAATGTATTAGGTTTTTATTATTTTATTTTTTCTATTTTCATATCATGATAATTTAAGAGTAGATATAAATAAAAAATTCGATATAAGCAATTATCTATGGTTCTACACTGCTATTGCAATAGCAATAGCAATGTAACCATTTATTTCCACTGTTTACTTATAAAAAAGAAGCAGGGGTAGGGATATAAACACGCCTACGCTTCAACTTGATATTTATGACTTAAATTATGTCTCAATCGCTACTTGATCTACTAAACCATAATCTTTTGCCTCGACAGCTGACATATACTGATCTCTATCCATGTCGCGACTAATTCTTGTTAAAGTTTGTCCTGTTCGTTCAGCATAAGTCTTAGCAATTTCTCTCCTAATGCGAATTACTTCTGAAGCCTCAAAAACAATTTCAGAAGCTTGCCCTTGACTTCCACCTTCTGGTTGATGAATCATAATACGCGAATTTGGAAAAGCTATTCTTTTACCAATACTTCCGCCAGCAAGCACAAAAGAAGCTACTGAAGCAGCTGTCCCAACACAAACCGTAGTGACTTCCGCATCTATAAAATTTATACAATCATACACAGCAATACCACAAGTTACAGAGCCGCCAGGTGAATTTATATAAAGATAAACAGGCTTATTCTCTTCTTCTGCATTTAAAAACAACATAATGCCTACTAGTTGATTAGCGAGTTCATCTTTTAATTCATTACACATAAATAGAACTCGATCTCTATAGAGGCGATTAAACAAATCTACCCACTGAGCTGTAGGCTCACCAGGTATTCGAAAGGGTACTTTAGGAACACCAATAGGCATAAATTAATAAAAATAAAAAAGATTTATATTCTAGAGATCTAATCTCAATGACCCAATGCATCTCTTTGGCATCTATTGCATTTGGGGGATTTATTCCTTTTATCGTATTCACTGACCTTGTCTTACCTCGTGCTTTGACAAAGTCAAAGCAAGCGCGTGAGGTACCAAATACGATCGCCGGTAGCTTATGTGTCTACTTTGCATTTAGAAGGTCAATGCACTGATAAGAACGTGATCAAGTAGATGCCAGTCGATGCAAGTTAACGGAACAATCCCATTAAATAATAATAATTACCATTATATATTATTACTGGGATTTAAAAAAGACGTACCAATTAAAGTAATTTATTTGTTACAAAGTAATTGAAAAAATCTTCAGGCTTACCAGTCTGTTGTACAGATCCTTTATTTAACATTATTATTTCATTAGCTATTTCTAAAGCTTCTTTATAATCATGAGTGACCAACAAAATTGTAACAGAAGATTTTTTACGTAAAGTGGTTATCCAATCTCGCAACTCTTTTCTCATTCGCATATCTAAAGCAGCAAAAGGTTCATCCAATAATAAAACCTTTGGATTTGGCGCAAGAGCACGGGCGAGTGCCACTCTTTGTTTTTGTCCTCCGGATAACTGCATAGGGTAATGAGTAGCTATATTCTCAAGTTCAATAAGATGTAATAAGTATGTGACTCTTTCGTCAATCTGATTACGCGATTTCTTTTGAATTTGTAACCCAAAAGCAATATTGTCATAAACTGTCATATTTGGAAAAAGTGCATAGTTTTGAGAAACAAAACCTATCTCACGTTCTTGTATAGATAAAAAAGCTGTATTTTTTCCATTTAACCAGATAGATCCTGAATCTGGAGTATCTAAACCCGCTATCATTCTCAATAATGTGGATTTCCCAGAGCCCGATCCCCCAACTAACGCAATAACTGCATCCTTTTGTATCTCTAAAAAAATATGACGTAATGCTTGAGTATTCCCAAACTTTTTTGATACATTTTCCACTAAAATAGTCATTGTTTTACTAAATCAAAATTATGATTATGATATCCTTCTGCAAAAGCTTGACATTGACGTTATTTTGTAAAGACACTCGTACGTTGCGGTGCATTCTAAAAACCTCGTTTTTTTTACCGGTGCAAAAACGTGGTTTGGTGCGAAAACGAGGTTTTTAGAATGCGAAGCTTTTGTACCAAATCTCAATTATGCAATGGCAATAAAACTTTTTATTAAGTAAAAAAAGCTGAAACGTGTTGCTATTGCCTTGCAACGCACCGGTGCGCTGCATTTGTTGCACCTACTTTATACATATACATGTGTTGTATTGATCGTATTTACTTACTAGTGCATTTCTCGAATTAAGTACTCGCAGGTACCTGATGCATTTACTTTGTAAATACACTGATCATAAGGCGATCAACTAAATGCAACAGCTGCATATCGGGGCTAGATATCTGCACAAATAGCTCTATAAAATAAAGTATGTTGAGAAGTTGACTTTATTTTATTTTCAGGTGTTGCATTTTCCGACTGTAAAGAATCTTCAATAAAAGGTATTCTTTGAGCAAATTTCTGATGAAGATAAAAAGCTCTCCATTCCACACTTTCTGTAGTAGCTAGCTCAATAGCTTGATCTAATAAATTTATACTAGTTTGTTGCGAATTCGATTCTTTTCTTGATAAAGTGTTTTCTTGAGAGTGTCTAGTCGATATATTTAAAGTTGGCACAGATATATTTGTTGGTTTCTCAAGAGAATAAGGAACTGCAATTTGTTTAGAAAAGAGTTTAAAAAGTGTTTGAAAATCAGTTAAAACCTCTCTATATTGAGTTGTAGAACAAAGTGTAGTGTTCTCAGCATTCAATGCAGCAATCGTTTGTAATGAGGAATCAGATTGAATCCCAGGATCCAATTTCTTATCCTTTACTAAAGTAGAGCTATACTTGTCTTCAGGACGATCCAATTCCCCTTTTGTTATCATTGATTCAGAAGGAGCTATGCTTTTCCAACGTCGACGCAGTTTTTCTT